TTGACCAATTCGAAAGATCGTTCGATGTAGTTGAAATAACTGAATTTTGGGTTGTTCGGTCAAGTAACGGAAACTCAATAGAATTCATAACTGTCTCAATGGAATCTTTTCCTTCTTTTTGATTGTCTGAATATTCAGGAGCTAAGACCATTCCAATGCTCCTTTTCGCCATGCATAAACTGAACCAACAATTGGGATAAGCACGAAAATGAAAGCTTCTATAAATACAGATACACCCAATACATCGAAACTCATTGCCCATGGATAAAGAAAGACCGTTTCAACATCAAAAACAACAAAAACTAGAGCAAACATATAATAACGGATTCGGAATTGTAACCAAGCATCCCCCATGGGTTCTATACCCGATTCATAACTAGAGAGCTTCTCTGGTCCTTCACTAATCGGGGCTAAAACTCCGGAAATTAGAAATGCCAAAATAGGAATAACACTTGATATTATTAGAAATGCCCAGAAGATATCATATTCGTGAAGCAGAAACATAGATGTACTCCTATGAATGTGGAATATACCGAATTAGTCGATTCGAATCGGAATTGTCAATTCATCCATAACTGCTTAGTCGAAACAAACATTTTGATCGAACCACATAGTTTCGTTTGTTTGCTGTGGGTCATGTCTCGTTTCAAGATTTATCCAACGTAATCTCACTTACTTCGATTCTATTTCGATATAGTGTAGACATATCATGCTCTTATACAAATAAAATTCTCTCAATTTCGGATTCTCTATAAAAAGGGAATGAAAGAATATATTCAATTAAATAATATGAATTGAAATAATATTCATATTCATAAATAAAATGAATAAAAGAAAGATTCAATTAAATATTAAACATAAATGTTATGTTAAAATTGAAATATTCAATTAATATAATCAAAGAAGAGGTCTGGCTCATTTTTTCTCTTTTTTTTTGCTTAGTGATTTAGAATATAGTCAGTAGTCAGATGTAGTAGAATGTCTAGGGATTTCCATCTCGTTATGGTATATTCTACTCGGTTGGCGTTCGTGTATTCTTTTCATTAAGATCTGGATAGAGGATCATTGCTTCTATTGATTCGATACGGATACAGAAACAGAATGCATCGACCAATTAGATTCTCTCTCCTTGTCCCAGATTTATACTTAATTGATTTTATTCAATCCGTTGAATTCTGAGGAACCCTTATATATAAGTTCCTATACCCAAATTAGAGACTTTGGACCTGTACTACCCCGACCCCAGAAACAATCGAATTATTTAATTCGAGTTCGAAGTCTTGAAAGAGCATTCCATTTCGGACCAATTTCTAGGACTAAAGATCTTGATTTGGAATGACTCGAAATACTTGTTAATGTAATAATATCTAGTAAGACCAACGGTTAGGCTTCGTGACAATAAAAAGGCTTCTTTTGAAACAAACCTACACAATGGAGCATAGTGCAGTGGTAGAGTCGGATGAATTGTAAATGATCTACAGAAGATACTTCTAATGGAATGGAATCACGCGTTGTCGAACGATTCGACAGACCCACTCATAAAAATAAAAATAGAAGAGGGCGCAAACATTGATTAGGACCAAGTCATTATCTCTGAAACTGGGGTTGTTGTTCCACCAAAAAGTGATGAGTTGGGGGATTCCTAACTCATCCAAGTTCAAATGGCCCCTAATCTTCTTGCATAAAGTCTGCATCGGTAGAATTGGAATGATGAGCAATTGGATTGGAGTAAATTGGAATACAAAAAAAAAAAATAAGTATTGTACAGAAACAGAAAAATAACTACTTGTTTTGCCAGGCCGGTTATACGAAGAAAAGCCTATTTTACAATGAAACTTACCAACTTCGTTTTTGAAACTCCGGCTTACAAATACAAGAACAAGAATAGGTACTAGATCCATGTGACTTACTATTCGATTTGATTTGGTTGGGTCAGGTTGGAGTTTTTAGCCAGGCTCATGTTATGATTTTGACTTCATAAATTGACTTGGGTATACCAAAGCAAAGGTGTATCACTAAATCTTTGATCATGGACAAGAAAAGAGGAAAAAGTCGTATGTCATTCACACACGAAGATTAATGAAGAAGAATGGCTTTGTTTATCCGAGATTTGAAAATGATCCGATTGGATCCATTGGAATAAATTCTTGTTTTCATTTTCATGCCCCGAGGGATCGATCTCCGTGAGCATGTGGGAATGATTCCATTTCTATGGACTAATCAACCGGCCAGCCACAAGCAAGCATTAATTAGGAAATGAAAACTATACAAAAAAGTATAGGGCTATACGGACTCGAACCGTAGACCTTCTCGGTAAAACAGATCAAACTGATTATTGTCGAAATGATTCGAACTGTTTCAAAGACCCAACATGCATTTTTTTTGCATTGGGCTCTTTCATTAACTGATAGAAAGATCAGCTCGTTCACCATATTTTTTCTTGACAGGAAGATAACGAGATGGCTCCATGTGCTCTGATTCATTATTTGTATTCTGATTC